TTAATAACTCTCGCCTCATTTCTGGCCGGGTCATAAACCCTCGTTTTTATGGTAGAAAGATGCCCTGTATCCAAATCTTCATCCGTAGCAAAAGGAGAATCCGCAGTTTAAGACGCAACCGGAGAATCAGCTGAAACAAGAGACGCATTGGCATCCAAAGAAGCAAGGGATGAAGGGGAGGAGTTTCATACTGAAATCGATTCACTAAGCTAGCTTAACTCTTTAACTACTTGAACTAGAGGAGCGGTACGAGCTACTAATAGGCTTACTACAAAAGAAAGAAAGGCTATTTGAGATCCTTTTTCAAGGCTCAAGTACTCTGACCCATGAGACCTATTAAGGAAGACCTATTAAAGAAGGGGAACTAATTCCAGATATCGATTAACTGCTTGCCAACCTATCCCTAGACCGACGGATTGACCTGCTGACCCCGCGACTTCATTGACTTCACGGACCTTGCTTTGATTTCCAATCACTGACTTAACAAAATAAAAGACCAGATATAAGTGGTGAACGGGACGACCGTCCCTATTCGAAGCGGAAAACGTTGATTGACCGTTCCCATCGTGACCCAGTTCCTTTGTTTGCTTGTGCGCGTGTTGCCTATTCAAAATACGAGGTGAAAGAGAGACGAGTACGAGCTTCAGAACTTCTAGACAAGGGGATTCTTATAGGCCAATACGCCTATTCCGATTATGACGATTGCGATTGAAGCTCCCGCTGGTGTGTTTGGTCAAGCTCAAAAGAAAAGTTCCTCTTTTCGGAAGAGTCACTGTGCCCGGAACTTCAAATACCGAGTTCGGTTGCTGATGCGATTTAGGTTTAGGTTGCTGTCCCTGCGCTAGCTGCGGGAAGTGTGCTGTTGACTTAATGATAGTGACCAAATACGAAGTAGTCTTCTTTCGTTCTCTTTTCTGATTTTTAAAATAAAAGAGTATTGATACCTTATAGTTATAGAGTGACCGTTTACACACCTTCTTGGGCCAGTGTAGTGGATCTTTCCCATTATGAGAGTTCAAGGATCAAAAGATGCCGATTAGAAAGGCAAGGCCTTCTAGTCTTGCTTCTCTAGCTCTACCAATCGCCAAGAGAAGGGCAGACCATCAAAAATGGAAACAAAGGCAAAGGGAATCTCGTCCATTAAAGGGCGGAGAACCTATCAGTGCCCCTTCGTGCAACTACTCAATAAAGCTCAATACGATACGGGAAGGCTTCCAGCGAGGCCTTATGGGCCCTTGCTAATGTATGAATAGAAAGATAGAAAGACAGCTTTACCCGCTTCCATAGCCTTATAGATGACTGGTCGGTCGAAAAGCCCGAAATCACTCTCTTGCTTAGGACAGGAAGCAATGGGGGTTTCATCACAGGCTTCCCATTGGAAAGACTGAAAAGCAAAGAGATGGCGACTAGCTTACCGAAGTGGCTTAACGAAGTGTGGATGTTGATGCTCCGCTTGCTACTGGAGCAGCTTCTCCAGTCGACTATTCACGTCCGGTCGTGCGTCAAACTTTTCACACTTCCCCGCAGCTAGCTTGAGTGGGATTGTAAAATAAAGTCTTTTCCTACTCACCGAGATGTAGATGTGGAAGCTAATGGATAAAGTTAGGATCCTGCCCTGGGGACTGGACCTCAATCGGACCATTCAAACCTTCTACTCATAGAAAGATTCAAACCACTGAAAAAGTACTTACTTCTTAGTGCAAGTTCCTTCTCCCGGAAGCCTAGATAAGCAAAGGAAGAAAGAGCCTTATCAGTTCAGTAAAGCTGAGTAAAGCTCGATCACCGAGTCAAAGTGGAAGTTCATCCGCTGATCCTGGCATGGATGTGGACGTTGATCTAAGACCCTCTCCCGTTGGTCGAGTGACGCAAGGTTCTTTGATTCGGATTGGTTGGGACTATCAAGTCGATCATCGATTCCTGTTGATGTTCCAGACTCTGAAACGCTTCCCGTCGCTACTTCTTTTGATTTGAATCGCTTAACCTTTGTGGAAGCTGCCCCTATCTAATCAGGCTCCTTGCCTCGAGACCATAGGATAGGACAAGCGGTGCTGCTCCGTATTAGGTAGGGCTAGGCTGACTTTGTTTTGCTCAAGACGGCCATGTTAGTTACGTGGAGGCTATCCCTGCTTCAATCAGCGTCAAAAGCGGAAATTCTTTTTGATCAACTAGGTTTATTTCCTGGTTGCCTTACTCATTTAGGGCTTAGTCTGACTTTTGCATCATGAAATTGCGTAGAGTCATGTGCGAATCTCCAACTAGTTCGGATTCAAACATGACCGCTAGACTGGACTAGAGACTGCCTCTTGCTGAGCCTTTCAAACTAGGCGGGTCTGGTTTACATGTGAAAAAAGTTAGGACTAGTGAGTAGTTCTACTGAAACGGTTTCAAAGTATTAAAAGCCTTACAGGCCTGCCTGATGGAGACTACTTCATAGGGATCGATCCTTTTGAAGGGAATACCGCTTTATTATCAGGGAAGGATTACTTTCATTATGACTACACATTGCTTTTAAGCCGAATGCATGTTACGAAATGCAGTGATACGGAAACTCTTTTTATGGTTCTAATCCATGCGCATAGTCGCACTCATGAGAGTCTCTTTTCTTGTAAATGAGGACCACCTATCCTTTCCGAAATCGACAAAAAGTATGCTTTCAAGGGCAGTCTACTAATCGGTAAGCATTCCTTTAGGGCATTCATCCAATGTGGAATGTCTAGTGTCTACCGTACTTGAAAAGACTTCCTTTGGTCGAGTACCTTCGTTCCTTTAGAACCTCTTCCTGGCTACTCCACCCCAAGTCGGGATGGGTGCCACAAACACAGCTTGTACTGGCTAAACATCTCCTATCTTTCCATTTGAAGGAGTCTATCCCACTGCTTAAGTATGACAAATGTCTGACACTACTATATCGGACGTAAAGTCTTGCCCGGCCTCACTGAGTGGATCTGGTGCCCACACCGTAGCTAGTCCTCTTAGCTTTATTGGAGCAGGTGCCCAAGCTTCTTTGGCTAAAGCACATCTCCTGTCTGAACCCTTGACCTATTTGAAAGACAAATGCACAAACCCAAATTGAAGAAAGAGATGCTCGAGTCTCTTACGCCATCCTAGGCGGTTCTCCCGTAGCGTCTCCGCCGGCTACTTTCTAAGGTTCAGGGTTGTCTGCCTATCCTAGGTGACCATCTTCGTCTACTACAACGAGGGGTGTGTGCCATAGAGTGTGGTACAGGTGTCACCAGTCCCAGACAGATTTGTTTATGATCTCGTCAACTCGGAACTCATAGCTGCTAGCAACTCCTAGCTACAACTAGAACTCCTTAGCTACTAAAACAAGAGCTCTTTCACTCGGGCTACTTTTCTTTCTTATTGGGCAAGTTGCCACCCGTTGTTCGATACCCTAACTATAGTAAGTAGCTTAATCTGTCGAGAAGAACCATCCCTACCGGAAAGGTGCTCTTGCCCCTTTTGAACGGATTCAGGTCGGTCTGCTAATGTAGCTTGTTGCTTCTTTGAAGCGTATGGGGCAGCTTGTACCCTTGTTCTGGTTGCAGCTCGAAGCGTAGATCTGCTTTCAGTTGGTCTCGTTGAACCAGTGGATTCAGAATCTGTCAGATAGATGGGAAGTGACTAAGTATGGTTCAGTTCACGAAAAAACAGAATAAGCTTATAGAGGGCGGCTCGCCCGACGAATGTCAAACAACTAAAATATGTGGCTCAGTCTTTACTACACAGTTATAATAGCCAGACTCAAAAGTAGGCGAACGCTCATGCTTATACTCAGAAGGGACTATGGCTATAGTACTAACTGCCTCCTTAGCCCCGGTAGACCCGGCTGCTTTTCTGCCTTAGTTCTGTAATTGACGGCTTCGCCACCTATGCTCGACATTAGGAGAGAGTTGGGGCCTCGCTCCTTAGCCTTGGCTAGTTCGGCCTACTACCTTTCCTTAGTAGTCTCCACAGCGGACGTTCATAACCAAGATCTCACTTTCTTCGACGAAGTTCTTCTATAACCTTAGCTTGCCTTATTAGTTAGTCCCGTACTCAAGGTCAGTAGAGCGGGAAGAAATTAACCAAGCAAAGGATACTGAAACCGATGAAGCAAACAACGGCTACCAGAAGAGTGTCATCCGGGACAGTTGCGAGAAAGCAATTCTCGATAGAGGAGAGTACAACAGAAGACAGGGCCAGACGAGATATTGAAAGGCTTGAATGGACAGGTAAGGAGCAGACTGATTTCACCTACCAGGCACAGGACTTATTGGCTTAAGAAGCAAGCCAAAGCTTTAGAAGAGTCGCCCGGTCATCCCTTGTTGCTTGCTTTGGGCTCATCCGGTCTCTTCGATATGCTATGAAAGATCTCTCCTCCCGTTAAACACTCGGGTATAGGTAGACTGAGGAGTTAGGGGCTGGCAGTTAACCGTTTGCTATGTGGAATTCCTTTTCTAAAAGTATGATTCCCGTCCCTTTGTCGGAAAGGGTATCCACTCTTGCAACAGTCGTAATTGGTCTTTCCTGTATTCAGGACTCGGGCTATATGCCCTCCTTTCGATAGTGAAAAGCTTTTGAAAGCCCTCAAATAGGCCTTTTCTTTTAGACCGGATCTCTCATTGGTCTTGTCAGTTTGGTTTTGCCATGAACAGTTTATGCTCGTGCGGGCCAGGAGTATTACATAATGGGGGGACAGTTTTTCTCGTATCTGGGAGCGCTTTTCTGAAAGGGTAGTAATATTTCAGGAATCGAGCATTTGTAGGAGGAATGATTTGTCCGTCGTCCATGGTGATGAGCAGGTATGCTCCATTTGAGTAGACTTTTTCGATGACGTAGGGGCCTTCCCATTTAGGCTCTAACTTCCCCCCCGGTCCGTCGGTTGATAATAATCGGCGTTCGTACCATGAGGACTAAGTCTCCCTTCTTGAAAGAGCGCAGTCTGACCCGTTTGTTGAAGGCACTGGCCATCCTTTGTTGATAGATCTCCAAGTTACATAAGCAGACCGGGCAACTCC